GTGGGCGTACCATGTAAATGTAAAGGCGGGCCCCTCCAATGATTGTACGAAGAGCCTAAGGCACAGTGCCCCATTCTGCGCTACCGGCCCACATCTTACCAGGAAATGCGCTAGATGCTGGTGCGGGTCTCCCGTTCCGTCGAACATTTTGAAGTCTGGCTGAGGCACGGAATTTTTCCAAGCCGGATAAGGTTTGGTGATCATGCGGTTATCCTCCTCCTTTTCCTTGGCCTCTTTTACTTTTTTCTTGACCAACTGATTCATTGTTGCGAGGAGGGTTGGGCTTATGCCCCCAGTTGCTGTTGCTTCGTTCGGGGTACTGCCCCTTACTCAACATAGGGCCGCTCGCGATGGCATGTTTGGCAATGCCCTCTGCATGTTGGTCTGCAGGAGTGGATCTTCGGCCACCACGGGTGCGTCTTGTCTTGCCGCGGGGAATGAAAAAATCTTTTCTTTTCTGTCCATTCTCGATGTATGCGTCCCAATCCAAGGAAAGGGGAAGTGAGCTCAACCAGCGCTAGAAGGAATCCTTGCGATAGAATAGCAAGCAGGGTCACTTATCTATCTTACAAATAGAAGGCCGGGTTCTTGGACCAGATGAGGGGGTTACGAGACAGCTAGGGCGGGCCGGCTGAGAACATGGAGTTTGAGAGAGCCTCCTCCCTTGGAGAGAAAGTGCATATTTGCCGGCCGAGTGAGCCTTTCACCTGGCTAACACAGAAAAAAGCACGGGAATAGTGAAATCAAGGTGACTTTTATGATTAAAAGTAGCAAGCAGTGCTTATTTCTCACTGGGATGGATAACCCGGACCCATTCCCAACTCGACAACCAGAGACAGGCGACGTAGCCGGATAAAAACCCCTCTAGCGATATTTGCTTTTCCCCCTTTTTGAGTTTAGTAGGCCTCGATTCCCTTATGTATGTAGGGCGAGACAAAAAACGTCCGGCCGAAAGAAAATATGTACAAACATCTTACCAGGGAATGCGCATTGACTCATTCTATCTTGATAGAGAGATTTCGAATTCGACGAAATGAAGCACTCCGTGCCCGCTACTCGTTCATCATTCAGACAGATGCGCCTCTCTCCCAGTCGTCCGGGTTCATCGTTCAATCAATCATTCGTACGGGGAATAGAAAGGGGCCGGAGTGGCTTTTATGGGTAGAATGCTCCTCCAACTTGATTCTCCTGATGTGGCTGGTTTTTCCGGCCACTTTGACTGCTGCCAAATCCTTCTTTAATGGAGGATCTTCATCCCGACCACCAGATCCTTCTTCTTCTAAGTCTTACGCAGCTATAGTGGAAAAAACACTCTCGTCTGCCACCTTTACAACATAGGCCCTTCCCTTTAAAAGCCCGATCTCTCATCAAGGAGAGCCGGGCTTCACTTATGATGAGATTTACAGATCAGTAGATCCATTACGCTTTTCTTTGATAGAAAGTTCTCCTCAGGCCGTCCCTCTGTAGATGAGATTAGACCTCATGTTCGCACTCACTGGATGATGAACAGCGAAGTTCATATTGAATTACTCGATCCAAGACATGTTATTATGAGGTTCTCATCACAAGAAGATTTCATTCAAGCTTGGACCAGGGAATCTCTCGTCATTAAGGCTTATTATTTCAAGTTTCTCCGGTTTGATCCGCGGTTTGAATCTTCTATTGCACCGCTTTTGATCTCTCTCCCCCTTAATTTCTTCAATCCAGACTACCTAAAATCTATTGCAGAGGTGATAGGTAGGGTTCTGAGATTTGATGGCCCAACGATAGGGTTGGTGTGGCCAGACCACTGTGCAAATATAACGCTCGCGTCTGCGTGGAGATAGATCTCTTAAAGCCTAGGCCAAATCGGATCTGGTTAGGAATGGATGCAGGAGGAAAATGGCATAAAATCATCTACGAGAGAGTTCCTAAGTTTTGTTCCCACTGCATGCTTCGAGGCCACGACAATGAAAGTTGCAGACATCTTCTTCAACCTATGGAAAAAAGAGAAAAACCTAAAAGGGTTCAGAAAGCCTTTCACAAAGACCCTTACACAATAGGGCAAGCCCTAAATGAGTAAGGCCAAACTCAAGGCCTCAGATTCTCACGAAAGCCATTGATAATCATCAGAACAACCAGATCGTTATTCAGCCCTCAGATAAAGAGACGTCTACCCACCCCCTCCCCAAAGGCAATCAATGAAGTTGAATAAGCACTCCCGGCAGAAAAATTGTATTGAGATTTCGAGCACTGATTTGATCGTTCATGATCCTGCTCCATCTGCTCTCAATACATTGATTCATCAATCCACTCATGATGATATCAATGCTAGTAATCTTCCTTTACAGCAGTCTCATTGCCATATCTCTGAGAACAATCATTCTGATATCGTTCCAAAAGAAGAGACATTGGCAGATATCTCTTCGAATCAATCCGATTCTGTTTATAGAAATTCAAAGGCTCTTAAATGCATGCATAGAGAAGACTGGGCCCAAAGCATTGCAGGTGAGCAGATCAGCAAATAAGATTTTGAATATCTGTAGCTATAGAGATTGTTCTTTTGGGTCAGAAAATTTGAGAACTTCCAGCTATCAAGGAGACGAAAAGCTTCTTCTGATTTTGATCTTACTTCCTTCATCATGGAAGGTAAGATATTGCTTACTTTTAGGGCTCGACCAATTTGCTTTGTTATCAGATAAGGAACATATTTTGAGCGAGCCCCGACTAATAATCGAAAGGGCTGAAACTGCTTGGTTGTCCCTTTCTAGTAAGGGGGCATCCTCATTCCGGTTGAGGAAAATAAGAATCATGAGATTCATGCTCAAGCTTAAAAAGTTGAGAACTCCAAAATGAAAGGTGGACCTCTTACTAAATCTAAATCTAGATCAGTACAGCAAGATGTAGCTCATCCCCACTTTCAGTAACTTCATGATGAAAGCTCTTATCTGGAATATCCGGGGTATAGCAAGATCTGAATCTCGTAGAAGACTGACTAATATTCTAAAAATCCAGTTTGCATTGCAGCCATTCTTGAACCTATGATAGAACATTCGAGGATGCAGCAGATTGGCAGAAAGATGGGCCTCCCTAATACCAGCAACAAGAGCACGGAGGACAGCAAAATCTGGTTGGAGTGATGAATTTGAATATCTAAATATTAGAACCTCAACTCAATGTTTCACGGCTGATCTATACTGGGATTTACCCTTATTAGGCTATCCTTTATCTATGCCAAATGCAGCATCACTGATCGCCCTTTGTTGTGGGATGAATGAAAAACTATAGCGGTCTCATCTAATGATGCTTGGTTTATGGGAGTTTCATATTCTCGCTGAAACTCATGGGGGTCGACCCCTGATAATAATGCGATGCTGGAATTTCAGGAGATGATTCACGCCCCTTTACGTAATGGGGCATGCTTTATTGTGGATATAAAGGCAGCAAATACACGTGGTGTAATAACCAATCTGGTAATAACTTTCTTTGGGCCCGTCTTGATAGAGCAGTGGTAAACATGAGCTGGATCAAGCGATTCACCAAGACTTTCGTTGAGCATTTGCCCAGAACTTGCCCCAACCTTCTATAAGGCCACTCCCCTCTGCTCATCTCCATGGTGGAGTAGCCAGTTGTCACGCAGCTGGAAGAAGCGAGAGGAAGAGAGGCCTTTAGTGAACACATCCGCCGTCTGATTGTCTGTCCGCACGTAAAGGACCTTAAGATCGCCACGAGCAACTTTCTCCCGAACGAAGTTCTAATCCAATTCGGCATCTTTCGTTCAGGCGGGTGAACAGCCCTATGGAGTCAAGGGTGACACTGAGATTGTCACAGTATAGAAGTGAAGGGGGAGAGAAAGGAAGACCCAGATCGCAAAGCACGTAGGAAAGTCATAGGAGTTCAGATGCGGTGACGGCAAGAGCTTTATATTCGGCCTCGGCGCTAGACCTGGACACAGCCGCTTTTTCTTTGTGCCCCAAGAGAGAAGATTGTGCTAAGGAAAACAGAGTAAGCAGTAGTGGAGCGGCGATCATCCGGGCAAGCAGCTTTCATTTTATTAAATAGAATGGTAGGGCTTGTTTTAGGTCATAAAGGGAATAGTACTTTTAGCTCGTTCATCTAATTCTGCTGGTCTAGGAGTGGCTCCCTGCTTCGGGAGTCGCCTCCCCAAAATACGACGGCCTGATCAAGAGAGCCAGAAGCTGGGGCCGCCCGCCGGAGCTTCTTTCTATTTCCGGGCTTGAACCACTCCCATTGAGGCTGAGTAAAGAACTGAAGCTAGCAGCTCCCCGAGTTCACCGGCGAGGCCCGGGGCCAAAGAATCAATGGAATTGACTTCGTCGTTGCGAAACGAGTCAAGAAGGAAGGACTAGAAGCCCCTCAGAGGCACTCGGGAATACCATTCTGATAGGGCCCATCCATACTAGTGAGTTAGTTCTGTATCAGAACTGTACGAAAGAACTAGTTCAAAAGAAAGGCAGCTATTGGAATGATTCCTCTCTCCGTCCAGATCAAAAAACGGATTCTCGGCTCAGCAGCCAGAACAGACAGGACGCCTGTCTCCTGGAATTGTTGTTGTCCTTTTCGGATCAGGGCTGGGGCGTATGCCAGGTGACTTAGAAAAGGATAGGTAACCCGCTTCTAATAGTTAGTTTTTTCATTCGGGCTTGCACTTACCGCTATTTTTTCTTGGGGAAGGTCAGATTTTAGATTATGGTAGTTGTCTGGTAAGGTAGGGTTTTCATGGTATTGGTTGGGGTAAGGAGTCTAGCCGGGTAATTAGCGGTAAGGAACTGGGACGTGTTTCCTACCACGGGGATGACCCCTCCTGAGACTTATGGTGATGTGTTCTATGTTCTGGTCTCAGCCCGGGTCCTTGTACGCTGAAGCTGTCAAGTCCGTACGAGGATACCGTTTCAGGAGGGCGATTTCATTTTCGTGTCGCCCTCTTCCTCGCGTTCCTTGTGTCTATCTTTTCTGAAAGGGTATTCTTTCTGAGCAGTTTAAAGATCGGCTCACAGATGGGTGTGAGCTGGGCAATGAACCTGCTGATGTATTGTAGCCTGCCTAAAAAGCCCTGATTTCTTTCTCTGTCTTTGGTACCGGCATGCCGATAATTGCTTTGGCTTTTGCAGGTCGACTTCGATTTCTCTTCTGCTGACAATGAACCCGAGTAGCTTACCTGACGAAGCACCAAACCTCCTCCCGGCTTTATATGCTTTTGCGGATGAAGACGAAGACTGTATTTCCGCAATCTGTCAAACACTTTCTTCAAATTCACGGTCTTCTTCAGCCCAAGACTTGGCGATCATGTCATCGACATAGACCTCCATTTCCTTGTGAATCATATCATGAAACAGCGCAGTCATGGCTCGCTGGTAGGTCGCCCCGGCATTCTTTAGACCAAACGGCATCACCTTGTAACAGAACGTGCCCTCCTATCTGATATGGTGATAAACGCCGTTTTCTCTCTGTCTTCCTCGGCCATCTTGATCTGGTTATATCAAGAGAAAGCATCCCATGTCCAGCGGTGTTGTCCACCAGAACATCGATGTGAGGAAGAGGAAAATCATCTTTTGGGCTTGCCTTGTTTAGGCGTCTTTGGACTCACGGAACCTGCTTTCAAATTGAGGGACCCCTTTGGGGGCTGACGGTACTCCTTTGGGTGGATGTCAGGGAGAAGCTCTTAAATATTCCAAATTCATGCACGGCTCTTCCCCGTTACAAAGACTCCCCGCTGTCTTGTTGTCCCTCGTACACGTATCACACACGGGGACATTGGACGCCGGCAAACATGCCTTAAATAAAACATCTGGAAATGGTCATACAAACGTTCTATCTACCTAGGGGCCTTTCTCATTCAGTGGTAAACCTTACCGCCTCAACGAATTGATATGCTTTTGCTTTTTGTGACACCGGCGAATGCTGAATACGGAGGAATACAATGAAATAAGAACAAAGCAGGTAGACCAAGCAAGCTTACAGAATTCGGGGAATGAAAAGTAAGAATAAGCTCTTTTGACCAATTAGCACGTTTGGTAGCCAGAAAGAGGATATCATAGAAAGCATTCACATTTCTACGGTCACTGATCAAAAATTCATTCAGTAAGGGATTTCTCCTCAAAGTAGTGTAACCTAGCTCAATTCGCCTCATTGATTCCTTCTACAAGCCTGAAATATCGACTCCTCCTTTCTTTCTGAGCCCAGCCACATTTCCATTTGGTTATGCTATACGCTAGTACTTGTTGCGGGGGCAGGCCATAGACCTACTAAGTCGCTAGCTATATATATAGAATTTGCTCAAGTGTGAAAGCGGAAGGTCCTGCACATAAAAAATATTCCACTTCAGAGACCCTTTAAAGCCTTTGATTACGTGGTCAAGACCCGGTACTACTGGCTGGCCTCATGTGGCAGAAAATACCCAGAAATGGGTGTAGAATCAACTCGCAGAAATGCCCGGTCAAAGAAGGGCTTGCTAGAACTCTGAAGAAAGGCTTAAAGCAGAGCTTTCTCACTGACTCAGGAAAGGCTCAATCATCAGAAATGGTTCGAGGCGAAAAAAGCCTACTTATTCTACTCGAAAACCCTATTAGACAGTAGTGGCAAGCACAGCAGAAAGGAGCTTTCCTAGATGTCAGGCGGGGAATCCTCGTTGTGTACTACCTAGCCGACTCTCTTAGTGTATCACCGGAGTCTATCTAATGTCTCCTAATGCAGCTACGAAGGGCAATGCTTTTTGTGGAAACCGGGCAGATATTTCAATGGATACTTCAAAAGCACTAACTAAGGCCAAGCATGGTCTGAAATCATACCATTAGGCTTCCTTCCAGTGGTTGCTCTGGTTCCTTCCTCCTGCAATGAGGCAGATCGCTGAGGAAGCTATTTCCTAAGCAGAAAACGAGAAAGGGAACCTAATGTTCCACCCATTGACTGGGAAAAGTAGTGAGAAAACCCCCATTTCTTTAGCAAAGAATGAACAACATTGAGCGTCAGACTTGCCTGTCTACTTGAGGGAAGGTGTGAATCCTGTCTTCTTTGAACAGCAATCGCGTAATCATTCTCGCCTGTTATTGTCGGGTTTGGCTAGCCCATTTCCTTTCAGTAGAAACTAGAGTTGTTAGTTTGCTAGAACAGGGCTTTTTGATTAGGAAACCTATTAAAAGTGAACCGGATATCCCCTGCTTCAGAAGTTGGATTTGGAATTACTATACTACAACCTTTGCTTTGCTCCTGACCTACCAAGCGCTAAGCGTACCTACATTAATATACTTTCAGACATAGCTCCAGATGGTGTTCATTCTAGTTCTTTTGCAACTGATTATGAAACTCATTTCGCAGTAGAGGGAGGTGGGTTTAAAGACGGAAAGGCAGAAAAAAGCTCAACGCGCACCAGAGACTGATGAGGCATAGGATGGATCCGCTTCAACCGGAATCGTTGCCCGACCAACTGTTCATTCCGTCTTTACCTCATTCGCTGGGGAGTTTCGAGCTCTGTCCCTATCTGAAGCACAGGGAGACCCCGTTCCATCGGTTGATACTTAATAAGAGAAAGAGGTTCCTAGACAAAGTGCATCCGCCGAAGCAGCAAGACGAAGCATCGGGTCCTGGATAAGATGCAGTAGAAAACAGGACTGCAAAGAAGCGCGCAAGCAACTTCGATTCGCTTTCCATCGGATAGGCAAAGATGGATTTCAAGTATACCGCGATGAGAAAGCAATATAGGCCAGCCGGAAACGGAACAAATGCTGCTGCTGCTTCTGAGTTCGCATGACTTCGCTCTCGTTGTGCGTGGACTTCTTAATCGAACTAAGATGGATCGGGCTGTAGGCTCAGAGAAAGTTTGCTCGGGGAAGGCCATAAGCCAATAGTGGGATTCATTCCACCTCAACCAGATCGGGTTTAATTAAAAGGGATTCGAGTAGCGGGAAGGTACTAATTGAATAATATCCAGCAGGAAAGGGCTAGCTAAGGCTAATTTTGATACGAGAGTAACTAGCCCGAAGAGACGAAAGAAGTCGGAGAGGTTGGTTCAAAGTAGTTCGGAGAGGCAGGAAAAGACTCGAAGGTACTCAACTAAATAAAAGGAGAGAGGGTACGTACAAGCAAGACCGATACGATGGGTTGAGGGTAGTTTTAGATCGACCGAGTTAGCTCGCCTCAGAAGTAGTTGAGGAGCGGAGTAGCGAAAGAAGGAGTTAGTTCGCCCGGCTAATAAGGAAAAGTGTTTAAAACTGCTTGACTAGCGGGAAAAAGTCTTTCACCCCGAAAGAGTACCTCGACTGAAACTGAACTGGTCAAGTGAAAACATAAAAACATAACAAGGGCTTAGAGAGGAGTGAAAGAAAGCATTCGACCGGGCGAGGACATAAGTCAAAGATCTGGCCAAGAAGTTGCAGAGTTTCACGAGACTATTAAGTCTTTGAGGGCCTCAGAGGGTTGGGTATTGGAGTTGGCTTACAGCTCGACTAATAGGAGTAGGGGCGAAGAAGCTGGTTAGGGGCGCAGATGCTCTTAGTTAGATAGGAGAGCGAGGAAAGGTTAGTAAGATGCTCGGTATTAAATTATGCATAAGCGGGGATAATAGTAACTTGGGTACGAGAGTTTCTCGACCAAGAGGTATGAGTTTCCCTGAATCAGTAGCAGAAGCAAGAACAGGATCCGGTTTTGTGGAAATAGGATATCCGGTATCAATGTGACAAGGAACGGTATCTCAATAGAGCGGGGCATAATCTAAAAGGGGAGAAGACTAACGGCCAGTCAGATATTCCACCAGTTGTTGATGTTGAGTATCCAGATTAAGAGCCAAGACTCACAAAGGATGGAACCAAAAGAAAGGGGATATTCTTTTCCAATAGTTGTTGAGTAGCCAGATCTTGAACCATCAGACAGGAATTGAAAAGCAAGTGAACCCTCGATTGGTCTGAAACCAAAAGGTCTCGCCGTCGTACCCCTGCGCGATGGCGTCGTAAGAGGCGTGGGCTGCTTCACCAGCGTGAAGGCTGGGAAAGAGAGACATGCCAGCCCGGGCGAATTGGGTCTTTGCATTAACTCAAAAGGAGAAAAAGCGCATCAGGTATAGGAAGGACTTCTTACAGGAACACAGGAGAACAACCTATATCAAGGATGGTAGCTGACTAGCACTCACAAGAAGGCACTGATGGGATGAGTTCCTTGATTGACTAGTCAAGAGATTCTCCGGAGAGCTATTACTAAAGATTCAAGAACGAATTTCCTAATCACGAAAAGTGGTACGGTCCCAATGAAAGTGTCTCTTAGCTGGTTTATAGGCTTCGGAAAAAAAGGAAGAAAATAACAACCATTGTCATAACTCCAAGAGTGAATTGCCGTAACTGCTTCAGGATGTTATTTGTCGAGTTGACTGGTCGAGTAAATGAAAATGAAAGTCTACTTCTCGCATTAAGAGAAAGAATGGGCGAGTTACTGCCTGAGTGCCGAGGGGCGGTTCCTCTCAATGTATTCTAACAAGAAAACTCATACAAGGAGCATCAAAAGTCAAATTCACAGTCGGTTCAAATCTCTTAAGCTAAGCTTTTTCTTCCCGCACTCCTTTCATCTTTGGATCCACCAACGGGCGCATCCCACAACTCATTTGTCAACTAAGATCATTGCACCTACTTCTCTCATTCTTGACCGGGCGGTCCTATTGCCAAGCGTAGTAAACGATAAGATAAAGCATGATCCCATGTCTTTTCCACTTTCTGAAGTCTTCCGACTCAATTAGAGTCCTCGGGAATCTGCAACAAGGAGGTTTTTAGAGACCCCAATTCCCTCTCTGAGACATGCAAGCGTTAGTTTTCACTTCCCTGATAAATGAGGAGAATCGCTCTTCCCATCAAATGTGAGAAGGAATCTCTAAAACCTCCCGTTCCTCCTTACCCTAAGGGTGTCTCACTCTCACTATACAAGGTACACACAGTTCAGTGGAGTATAAACAAAGGAGATGAGCATGCATAGCTATTTCGCCCTAGAAAATGGGATTCGTCGATAATGGACCTGAACACTGTTGAAGTCTTGGGGCTATGGAACCTACCCCACATTGGAGGGGATAACCTCTATTTGTCCTATCCACCAGGTTCTGCACGAAAGGGAGGCCCTTTGATGATGAATAAAATGATTCAGGGGACCCTGGAGTTATAGTGCATACTTTGCTTTCGTCTTTTCTTGCCCACGTCTACTTTACTACAGCGAGTGCCCCCTATTTCTTATGGTCTGACTTCCATCTATTCCGCCCAAGGGCATCCAAGACAAAATTGGCAAACCGCGTTTTGGCTTAAGTCTTATATCGCAAGCAGGCAGATTCTTCTTTTTCAGTTCAGTATTTGACTAGGTAGGAGGCTCTCTTAAGCCTGACTCCGATAGCCGCTCTTCAAGCTGATGCGCGGTAAGATACTTCTTTTTCTGGTGTAATAGAGTATATTCATTACAAACCTGAATTCTCGCGTTTCCTCTATCACTAGATATTCCCTCGTGCGGATGAGATATAGTAGCCCTTAAGCTGTTGAGCAGTAAAATCCTTGTTTTGTTGGTGCAGGTCTGGTATCAGTAGTAGCTTCCTGAGCGACGAGAGCCTTCCACCTCTGCATTGGCCGACAGTAGAACTCCTGGGTGAAAGGTAAATTCCGAAAAAGAGTAGTTTCTCCGCTCGAACCTTGACTTTCAAAATCTTCCACACCGAAAAAGCCCGTTCATCTCTTCTTTCTCGGAAAGATGGAATTGGAATCTATTTGGTAGAGTCTGCCGTGGGAAAGCCTTAGCGACTCGAATAGATAATAGTGATCACCCAGTTAAACGTATAGTTCCACCTCTGGTAACACGGTTGGATTGCTAACTTCTTCTTTTTCATTAGGGACGGGTCTTTTCTTCCTCTTCCCTCTGCGGAGGGGTATGAATAGGGCATACAAGGGGCTCGATCGAAGAGAGACAGTGGTGACTCGCCAAGAAAGATTTTAGAAGTGCTACCTGAAGTCGGTTGATGTTATAAAGTCCTCCATTATGGAATCGTTCTCAGCAGCACGTGAATCTCCTAACTCGCTGAAAGTGACAGCGTTTATTTCATTTATATAGATTCTATTAGCTTAGCTGAAACGGATCGAGTGTCCTACAAATCAATAGAATCTAGTTCGTTCGGATGATGTACTTGGGAGGACCGTAGCCCAAGCCACCAGGCGAGGAAAGGTTTCTTTCATATGGATCCACTTCTTGCCACTCTTCTCATAATCTAATGGTGGAACTCTTCTTTCTTGAATCATATGCATTGGATTCCCAGGAAGAGACGAAAGAGACTCGCGAGTCAAGTGGATGGAAATAGCATAAATAGAGCCTCTAAAAGAAGCAAGTGCAAGTCCTAGGAAAGCAGCTACTAGCTAATGTCAGAGGATCTTTGCTTGATTCGACTTCTGCCTTGATGTGCCTCCTCCTTTTTCAATATGAAATTCGAGATTCACTAGGTTGGTCAGTCACACAAAAAGTAGTAGCGAAGGGTTCAGTTGCATTAACTTCTGCGGATACGAGGGAGAACTCGCTATTCCTAATACTAAGACTGCGTCTCTTGCATACACTTACTAAAATGCAGAGAATCTTGAATGACCGTCGGGCATTTTCAGGTGGCGAAAGCCCAATGTATTCATTTTTTCTTTGATTCCGCCCGTAGGCGCTAACAAATAAGTAAGAAGCAGGTCCGATAGTGAAGGGAGAACACTTGCTTGGTACAACTCTCATGTGGACGTCCTGCTTGATACAAGCAATCAGTAGAAAATAAGACAATAGGCAGAGGCTATTAGTCAAGCGGGCGATTCCCTTAGGAATTTAGTGAATATGATACCTTCTATTCTATTGATCTGGAATTGGGCCAATACGATTGATAGGTAAGGTAGTCGCCTTTTCAGGTAATGGGCTAGAGGAAGCAAATTCCTCTGTCCACGCGTGGACTAGACCGATTGAAAAGATTGGAAGGCCGGGTCAGGCAAAAAGACGGGTATGACTCTCCTAGAAGAATGGACGTGTAGAAGCATCTCGATTAGTTTATACCATTTGTAATTGGTAACGAAAAGGATTGTTGATGCTCTGCTTGTACACAAGAAGTCGAATCCGGCTTTTTCTTTTGATTCTGAGGAGTATGCCAGGTACTGCTTTTGGATGATCATAGGCCCTCAGATAATGATTGTGTCAGTGCATGATGACCCGAAGTCTTAGTGTGGCTGACAAAGGGGCTTACAAGAATGAACTGTTGAACTAGCTCGCACGAAAAAGATATATTTGTTAGTAATGAAGTGCTAATCTCGTAGTCAATTTTTAAGAAGTGGCGAAAAGAGCCGTAAATCATGAATCGGTAAGCATTCTAACAAAGGATTTTGTCATGGAGATTTGGTGATAAGCTTGCGTTCGCACATAAAATAAAGACTTCTCCAACCCAAGGAAATAAACTAGATTGAAGAAGTAGACAAGATTGAAGCTCCTTGCTTGGGTTCGAGTTATCATTAAATGTATAAGGCCATTTTTGGTATTGAAGTGAAGATACTTGCATAAATAGAAACTTGGGCGAGAAGATATTTACGATACGTCAAAAAAGAAGCCGATTCTACCCCATAAAGGAAGGGTGTGCCCAGTCACTAACCGAAGTGGTGTTCATCAAGCCCTCTCTGTAATAACATATGCAAGTATGCTAGCTAGGATCTAGACATAGACAATAATTAGGAGAGAAGATAGAGTGTTGAAAATGCCTTTGTTTGGTATTTCAAGGTAGCAACTTTAGACCAACGATGTTATGAAGAAATTCTTTCTCCTAGGGCTTGCACGAAATCCTTCTTGGTGTATTGACGTAGCAATTGGATGCCCTTCTAAGCCTGTGTAAGCCACCATCATTGGAAGAGCAGCCGACCCCCATATAGAGGGGAGCAGCCATCGTTGACCAGTTTCAGTTTGTACTTTTTAGTGCTCATTTCCCTTTTCCTCGTGGTTTTGTGTGAAACTGATGATTTGAAGGGTCTGTATCCTTTCTTTTCGAAGGCCTTTTCGGGGTGTCTCTTAAGTAAGGCAGCATTGAAAGCATTCGCTGTAAAGTCCCCTTTTCTAATTGAGATGATTCTGGGACGGCAGACTTTGTGGAAGTAGTAGTTACATTGCTCTCCTCTTTCTGTTTATGGTAATGAGATCAATCTACACGCTTACGCTAAGGTGACTGAGAGTGGGACCGCTAACCTTTGGATTCGCTTTACCGTGTGGATTCATGACTTTCTATCTATAGAGCTAGTGCATTCTATGGTTGATCTTTTTCTTCTGGTAGTCCTGGCCAACCCAGTGAGTAGCTAACTTAACCGATTGCTGCTCTCTTTTGGATTAGCCCTGTCCTAGCAACAAAGGGAGGTTCACGAGTCATTTTCCCATTATCTATTCCCCCTTTCTCTTCCTGGGTGCTAAGTAGCAGACATCACGTAGTGGGTGCTAGGTGGTGAAGTCATCAAGTCAAACGGTCGGCTTTGCCCGGGCGTTAGGTCTTTCATCAGTTCGCTAAGTTTGAATAGCTCGAGGAGGCATTAAGAACTGGAATAAAGATAAGCTCTCTTGTGAGCTGTTTTGCCGCTTCTCTTATCCCGATCTATGCCATTGGCGATTGCAAAAAAGGTAAACCAGAAGTCGAAAAAAGAATACAAGCACTTCGCTCCTGATGTTCATACATAATAGTGGGATTTCCACTCTTAAGTTATAGCTTTAAGCTTCAGTCTCCGAATAGGAAAGGGCATAGTTTCAGTCTTCAAGGTTCTGATTGGGGCTTTCCCTCTTCAGTTTGCAACTTTATCATGAGGGTCCTTCTTTCCCGAGAAAGAATCATCCGGACTTCTCTTCTCTTCTTGCTTGGCCTTTCAATCTTCTCCAACGCCTCCTCTGGTGCAAACACCCTTTGCAGCGCTCATCACGAGAAGCCGGGGAACTCTCTTGGGTGGACTTCAAGCTAGCGGCCAAACCACAGAAGAATCTGAAAGAAGTGGAGGTGGTGACGTAAAGTATATACTACGAGCTGAAAGTTTTCCGTTAGAGCGGAACCCTTTCTCCTTCTCCTTATGGAACGGGCTGAACCTGTGGCAGAAGAATGAATGTTCACTCGGGGCGCTCTGAAAAAAAAAGAAGGTTCTAATGAATCCGAAGAAAAGAGCACATTATGGCCATGACCAGCTAAAGATCACTGCCATCTCACGAATTGGATTCGAACCAATCAAGCTACTTTCCTTCTTAGTAGATCGTGAGTGGGTCTGTCGTCCTCCTCATTATAGTCCTCCTAAAATCAATAGAATAGCATTTCGAAATGGTGGCCCTCGTTTATAAAAAGAAGTACTCCCGCTGAAGCAATTGTAGCAGCTCTGGCCCCTGAAAAACGGACTTACAAAAATGGCTGAATAACATCGATAACTTGGTGAAATTCGTTGGGTACCTAATTCAGAAAGATTCCGATATATCGGAAGAAGGTGGTCCAAAGAACGGGAATTGTTATGAATGGACATCGCAAGACGCGAAAAGGTGATTCCCGGGGAAGAAGAAAGTTATCCCCATACAAATTGAGTACTGATGTATGAATATGCCTTTCGATCTGCCCATGGAGAGTCTCAAAAGAGATATCCGCCATTTTTTTCCATTTCGATGTCGGCCGCTAATCCCCTCGTACGAAAGACTTGATACGTTATTATAACGATCAGGGGACTTGCGGCAACACCAATTCTATTTATGAGATCAGATGAAATCTGATTCAATGTATTAAATAAGAATTCGCTCATCGCTCTTTCCTTACCTTTTTTTATCCCCTATTTTTGCCCTATCACTATAGATTACTCCCGATCCGAAGCACCCCTTTTCCATTCATAGAGAGATCCAATCGTCAAAATCAATAAAAAGGCTACCGCTTCTTCTGGAATAAATAAAACAGGGGCTCCCCAACCTTTTCCCCAGCAAGATAGGGAAAAACTGCCTTGGAGGCTGGAATAGAAATAGGCCTCAATGAGTTCCTGAAATTTT